TGTAGTAGTGTAGATTGATCTATATTAACTTTGTATTATACAACTTTACTACAGTCGACAGTATTTTATACACTGTAGAACTTTTTTACACTACAATAAAACTATGAGAAAGTAAAGTATGGTAGAAAGAAAGAAAAGATATGAATCTTTCTTTCTACCATATACTATCGGATCGCATAGAATACTGCCGATTCTAGTCCGCGCATTTCAGTTAAGACGCAGAATTTGAATCCTTTTCGTCAGAAGTCAAGTTTCGTTCAAATTTATTAATCATTTTTACTTTGATTTTGACTAACTGTTTTTACGTAAATGATAAGTAGAAAAGCAGTAGGCACGAGAACGAACAATGCAGTAGCAATAAATGCAAGAATATTTACTTCCATAATCTAATCGTTTTTTTATTTTCATTTTATTTCACAATAACTCGGGATTTAATCCCATAGAGATCATAAACCTTTTGCCTGTAAATTCAATGGATGAATTCCCTCTTGATGGTATTGAATCGAATCAATATTATAAATAACAATATCTGAGCTATCAAATCAACTCATCGTCGAGAATTGAATAGTATACCATAGGAAGATCTTTTATCCACACCGAATCAAATCAAAAATGGTATTCCTGATCCAATCAAGAATTTTTTATTGACTGTTCCGTTCTTTCTTTTCGATAACCTACCCTACGCCTTTGTTGTATCATTATCCGATCAAGTATCATCGGACGACCATTCCACTCCCATTAGCCCCAAACCAAAATAAACAATAGAGGTGAAATGGAAAAAGAAAGAGGTTAAGTTCTAAACTCTTTTTTTTTTGATTTTTTAATGATCTAATTTTCTTTAAAGACAAAGGCCTGTGTGTGGTAAAGATGAATCCGAGTAGAAAGTTCTATTAATTTAATTACATAGTAGTGTTTTCGATGTCGATGGGACTCCGAAAATACAATAAATCAAAAAAAAAGGGAGGAAATCTTATTCATTCCTTCTCTAAGAAAGGTGCTATTGTGGGACGATCTTTATCTTTCTTTTATCCTCTTTCCTCAGATTATTATATTAGGACTAGGACACATATATCAAAAGTTCAGTGTGCAATTTTAATTTTAATAAAATAGATTGTTCAAATTCAAATTAGTAAATTTACTAATTGAGGTTACCCAAAATCAGAACCAAAACCCGAGATAATGCCATTTGGAAACGTAGCTCATGGGGGGAATTAGATTCCCTTTATTTTGGGTCATATAAGAAAGAAATTCCATTTGTGTATGTGCTACCAAGAACTCTGTGGTACTCTCTTCTCTGTCCATATTCCATTCTAAACAATAGAAAAAGAAGACCCAATATCTCTTGGAATCCTGAATATAATGCTACCAACAATTGTACTAATTGAAATATATCTTTATACCATAAATCGGTACTCATTGCAGTACCGAAAATTTGCATCTATTTGTTTGATGATGAGAAATACGAAAGAAAATAAAAAAGGGGACCCTTTTTCTTGGGAATGAAATTCTGCCCTGCCCGTTGGCCCATCTTTCACAGAAAAGAGAGAGTTTAATTGATGGATTTATTGGATTCGTCGGGACTGACGGGGCTCGAACCCGTAGCTTCCGCCTTGACAGGGCGGTGCTCTAACCAATTGAACTACAATCCCAGGGAAATTAAGGGATATAGCAGAAAATGTGACTTCTACGTATCAGGTATTTCGGAAGGACAAGAGGTTATACCTTCTCCTGGTAGATTGACGAATTGTTGGGCCGAGCTGGATTTGAACCAGCGTAGACATATTGCCAACGAATTTACAGTCCGTCCCCATTAACCACTCGGGCATCGACCCAGGAAGAATCCTTTTTAGAATTATTGGGAATCCATGATCAACTTCCTTTCGTAGTACCCCACCCCCAGGGGAAGTCGAATCCCCGCCGCCTCCTTGAAAGAGAGATGTCCTGGACCGCTAGACGATGGGGGCGTGAGAGACATAATAATTGATTAGCCGCCATCATACTAGACTATGATCATAACATAATATCAACTTTTTAAATTGTCAATATAAATAGAATGGAATAGCATGATTCGATCCAAGCTCTATTTTCATTATTTCATAAAATTTTTTTGATTCGTTATTTATGAATTATTCATTATAATTGCCATGCATTATATGTATATTATATGTATTATATTTAATATAAATTAAATATATATTATATCGAACTAAATCTATAATTTCTTAATTTATATTAAATAATAATAAAATAAATAGAAAATTTCTAGTACGAAAAATACGATTACGTCCGGAATGGAATAATTTGTCGAAAAAGAGGGGGTTTAATTCCATTTCTTACACTTTCATCCATTGGTTCATTTATTGTATTGTTAAGATATGCCTAGCTCACACTAAGCTAAGAGATTAATAAACGATAAATATGAGAAGAGAGATCAAGATAAGTTATTGAAAATTGTTTTTCTCGAATTAGTAGAATTCTAATTTAGTTCAGAGGACAAGTC